CGCACCCCTTTAGCCCTTTCCTAAACTAAACTAAAGCTCTTCTCAACTACGAGCCGGAGGGGGGGTACCCGAACAGAGCTCCTCAGCGGCACCTTCGAAGAGAAGCTCTTCCCGATCTTGATCTTTCTACCGATCTTGATCCTTAAACTTATTCTTACAAAAACCTATCCACCTTCAATAACCCACCTACCACATAAGTACCGGATGGGAGGCAAGCCCCCGCCAAAAGGAGAACACTCCCAATACGAACCAAAGCTAGAGAGGATTAAGTCGAGAATGGATAGAGGAGCATGATTGCAAAACCATTTAATCTTAAGGGCTCTAGAGAGCTCTAAGACCACAATTAGAGGATTGCTAACGCTCGGACATTACGGAGACTTTAAACAGGTCTGAAGCTGGAGTAAAGATTGGCAATGAGGACGAATTAGATAACTGCTCAACAAACAAAGAAGAAAGCAAGACCAAGCCAAACTCTCTGGTAAGTAACCCCACTCTCGGATAAACCGCATCTTCGCCTAAAAGAATACATCGGAGAAGAGCATGCTGATTGAAAGAATCACATGATTAGATCGGAAACCAGAATAAAATAAATACAACCTCGAACTCCCGCACTGGAAATCTACCGATTCACACTCCAACGTCTATTTCACTCCAAAATCTGTCGATTCATAGCTTCACCAATCGTACGCTTATTGAACTAGACCAATTTTAGCTTAGGCTTTGAACTAGACCGACCCATCCGCCGCTTCTCACTTCCATTCCTCTCCCTTACAATCGCTCACCTTCTTCTTTCTTTGCTTGCAGAGAGGGAAGGTTCTATTTGCTCGGTTGCATGTCATGACTTTATGAGCTTATTTCCTTATATCCTTTACTTGCCGAGCTGACCCCCTTATATCGGAGCACGTACCTGCCTGTCTACTATTAGACAGGAGCTCACCTCAACGAAGACTCTTTTCAAAAGAATCGCTTTAACCCTTCGCCGGTCTTGCTTGCTTTGAAGAGAACACCTACTGTTCGTTAACAGTTCCTTCTCCCCTCGTTTGAATAGGGATTCTGATATGAGAACCTCATTCTTCTCAATAGCCCGCCCGCCCATGAAAACCTAGTTTGAAGAGAACACATGCTATTCTCACCCTAGACCAGTCATTCAGTCAACTAAATCTTTTCGTTGAAGTAGTTCCATCGATGAGAGCGAAATGCCAGTACAGCGAAACTGACGTTAGACAGGTGTGTGTTTGCCCTCTCTAACTTGAGATAAATGCCCTTATTTTTTGCATTGAAAAGAGATGAGATCTGTGCTTCAAAGAGAATGGGAATGAGACAGGACAGCGGGATTCTTCTCATCTTGAGTGCTCAAAGCAAAGGTCTTCCTTTTTTTCTCTCCCCTAGGCGGATTTAGAGCCCCCTCCCTTACTGAATGAATCCCTCACAGGCTGAGCTGAGCCAGTACCGATATCGACCGACCTGTTGTCAATCGGCCTCCCTTACTTGAAATCTATAAGTCTCAATCTATGGGAGATATTAATAATTATTAACTGAGAAATCGAGACTACGTGACACATTTCTTCCACTGATGAGCTGAGCTTTCTCGGTCTCGTGACGAGCTTTATCGCGCCCTGAGCATCTCCTCCTGTACTGTAAAGGGCTCTATCAAAAGCCCTGTATTTGAATTGGTTGGCTTTTTCGATTATCAAATGCCAGTGTAGTTCCTCCTTAGAGGCATTCCAACATGTAGCCCATTATCCGACCTTTCCTTTCGCCAAGACTGTAAGAAAGGATGTAAAAAAAAAGTAAGAGGTAGAAACCGAGGGATAGTGAGTTGTTGGGAGGTTCCCCTGGGTGATCCATTCAATTAGTTGCAAAAACTGGTCTAGATATAAAGTTCAAAATCCCCCGCTTCGAGGAGACCAGACCCTCCATTCCTTATCGGAGGAGAGGGGTTCGGTCGCATCGAACCCGGTTGAGGGCTCGGGGCGGACTACTGGCGGCTGGAATAGTTTCGACGAGCGGGTCCTGAGCCGATGCCCGCTTCGTCGTCCTCGTCTGTCAATGGGCCGCCGCCCTCCCACACGGAGGCAGTCGACTCCGCCCAAACTTCTGTAGATCCTAATTTGGATCCAGAAGAACTTCTTAAAAAAAAGGTCGAGCTGCATACCTTGGTTCGGGAGCAGCTTCGCCATTACTGTGAGCGCGGTCGCCCAAAATGGCAACTTTCTAACGGAGAGGAAGTGACTGTACTGTATTCCAGGGCGACAGACCATATTCTGTCGGGCTTGGAAATTGGGTCGACCGTATCCGAGCACGAAGATTGGATAAATTACCTGAAATCCTATCCAACAACTCTATATGAGCTTTTTAAAGGATATAAATAACCCCCTTTCCTCCCTGATTGCCGTTGGTGGTTGTGGCGGGAATGAATGAGGGGCGGGGTTCATAATCGAATATGATGTAAAGGATATGTGGGTTTAAGATTCTTGCTCTTAGTCTTTAGTGCGTCGGTTGTAGTCTTTATTTGAGCAGGGGTATCCTCAAATAAGAACGAGGCCCGTCCCAGAAAGAGGGCGGGGAAGGAGAAGTGGGCATGTGGGTCTCCTTCACTTGACTATTTAGGTTAGTTTATCCCACAACGAACGAAAGACCAATGACACACCGGTCTATATTTTTCATCATCTCACGAGCCCAAGTAAACGAAAGTGTATGTGCACTAGCGGGTGCGGAAAGCAAGATATTCTCATTATAGCCATATCCCTTATGAAGGGTTTTAGGAGAGCCATAGGGGCCTATACAAGTTTCCATTAAGAAAGAATCTCCGATACCACTTTGATAGATCCATCAACAAACATAAAATAGAAAGATGCACAAGCTTCTTTCCCTATCCTATCATGGACTGAATTCCGGGTGGGTTTCTTTAACTCATCGCGATTTCAAATAAAATATTCCGGGTTTCATACCAATGCTCGAAGCAGCTCCTCTATCCGCGGAACTACAACTAAACCTGGAGCTTATCTGGTTACCTTAATAATCATGGACAAAATCTGGTCTGTATCCAGGCAGTCGGTTTTGATTGCTAACTCACGACCGGAACCCGTTTGGCTGGTCTTTCTCTCGCCTAAGTTGAAGCGAGAAAGGTGTAGAGGAATCTAAGCCCATTAAGAGAGGCTTTCTGAGATCGAGATGTGTGCTCATCTCTGTTGTTTCCTTTTATGCTGCTGAACTACGTGTACTTTGTATAGTGAGACATATCCCCTAAGGTAAGGAGTCCGCGAGCCAGTGAACAAGGTGAACATGACTGTCTTAAATAGGCAGCAAAGCACAAGAGGGTCTCGATTACCCAACTCATAGTCCCGCTCAGTCTTTCCTTTAGTTTTTTGACAAAGTGGGTGCGCGATTGGATCCGAGTCTATAAGTCATAAGAAAGCCTGTTCAAGCCATCTGTAAGGTGAATTCTAACACATAAAGAAAAGATATCTCCTCAGAAGACGATTACGCGCATCTAGGAATTAATAGCAAGCACAGAAGCAGGAAAGCTAGCCACCGTGGAGTAGCATGAAATGCGCACCGAATCGTCTCTTTGCAGCAAATCGTCTGTTATTGAATCGACTGCTTGATAGAATAGGCGGTTATCTTTCTGTTAGCAAGAATCCGCTGTTAGAGAATACGCTTGAACTAATAGACGGAAGGGATTGATTCTAAATCCGCCGAAAGTCTTTTAGTCAACAAGTACGGATTTATAGACTGGCATCTTATCTTAGAATAAAGGTTTAAGAATCCAGATCAAGAATAGAAGTAGAAGCATGCTAGCATAGAAAGAAGTCCCGAGTGAAAACGACTTTCCTTAGGATGAGCTTTTAGGGCAAAGTCTAAGGAGCTTATTCGTCGATAACAAGCCTTTATTCAAATCAAAAAAGGAATAGAACCGGAAAGCTTTGTTTGAAGGCTAAGGTCGTAGAGACAGATCCATATGCATATGTTTATAGGAGTGAGACCCCCTTGATGGTATTACAGGAAGCTCGGCCATACGGGTTGCAAAATCTTAATTCGTACCATACCGAAAATACCGCGGGTAGATTTTGGTAAGTAAATCATAATCTAGTGCACATCCTTGCACCTCTCCATATGTATGTGCTTTAGCCCTGATGCCATTACAAGCCGGGATTAGACAGTCCAGACAGACAATACAATCTGTGACGAAATCATACCATACGGCTATGCCAGGGCGAGCAGTGCTGCTGCTCGGCAGTCACCCGCTTGGATCCTGCCTTGTTAGTCATCCGTAGAGCTAAAGATAATTTTATTAAGCCTTAAGTCATTCCCACACACCGACCAGGGTAGGGTGGCTTTTCAGTAACTCCTAGCCCTACTAGAAAGAGAAGATAAATTGCTTGCGCGCTTCGTCAAGTGAGAGAGCCACTTAATTAGCAATAATGAGAGAGTGCTTTTATCTCATATGAGAAAGCGACGGGATAGGGTAAGTTTGAAAGGGCTACAGCAGGGGAATGATTTTCAGTCCTAAGAATAAGATCTTCTCGGACAATTTAGTTTGAAAACCTTGCCTTTAGTTGAACTGAACTTCCCGAGTGGGAGATCAGTTGCAGGAGTTCATTCAGGGGATGAGGAAGGTGACCATGCAACTTACGTGGGTCAGAAGCAGAGGGTTCTCAACTAACTAGTCGCTTCCCGGGAAGAGCCTTTGGTTCAGTCCGTTCCGCAGTTCTAGTTTCAATCTTGTTGTAACTGACTCCCAGTGAGACAGGCTCCCCACTATAGCTATGGATTCCCGCCTAAGCGGTGGGTGACCACTTCTTTAGTATGCTTGTTTAGTGTCGTTTTCTTGCTTTCTCTTGCTGTAAAACGTCTAGAATCATTCAAGTGGTGGATATGCCAATTGTAGCTAGCCTGAAGTGAAGGAAGTTTTTCCGGTACCGCTAGCTCCCTTTCACGAGAAGAGAGGCACACTTTAGACTTTACTTTCAAATAAGCTAAAACCGTAGCCTCTGGCACACCCACATCGGATAGGACCACTTCCCCTTTCGGGAACTATCTTCTCTAGGGATTCCTATTCTATTTCTATTGACTCTTCGCCGTCTACAAAACAGTTTTGGTAACTAACTTACAGATTTTTTGTATATTAAATAAAAGAAACATCCTTTAAGCGGAATGGGGGGCAGACGACGAAGCAACATCGATAACAATGAAATCTGAGTCTGTGGTGGCAGACCCTTTCCCGGCCCCTACAATCAAGCAACCTCACCAATGTGAATGAAAGAAAGGGCACCACATACATCTCGACTAGTTCGTGCCTGCGGAGCGAACAAAAACCTCTTTTTAATTCTTATTCCGAAGTCCGGATATTTGGTTGCTTTGTACTCGACCCATGTGATGTGGTTCGGCTTGTTGCGCCACCTCACTTAACCAAACATATCCGATAATAAGTTCTACCAGATCTACAGCACTTGCTGCTTCATGCCCGGTTGCATCTGACTCTGCTGGTTCACCTTCTATCTAAACAGGTCTCCGCACCTGAGACACATCCTTCTCCTGTTGCTTATTCTTTTTCCTATATTGTGGTGGCTTATTCAGCGAGCTGGAGCTCCTACTGTTCCCGCGCCAGCTTCCACTCTAGCTCCCTTCGGCCTCGAAGATCATCAGGTTCCATCCAACTCACTCTAGTTTCTATGTTAATTGGTTTTGTACTTCTGCATGTTGGGAATAAAAAGAGAATAATATTTTCTACTTTTTAAGTGATCAACTAGGTTTTTAATCCCTCGCTTACACTATATTGGGCTAGGTTAAGTTGGAGGTCGTACATTTCACCTGACTGTGGGACAGACACGTCCCAAAATCCGTTCTCCCCCCTTCTGGTTATAATAGACCCAGAAAGAACCCCTGCATACCTTTTTTCTACCATAAGGCCTCCCTGGCTTCTTATTTAGGTTCTATCTTTTGTAGATTCTGGTCTGGAAAGTACCCTTGCCCTGCCTGATGCGCTTATACGGATGCGTTGTATCCTTACTTGTAGCCGGCTCTGTTACTCCAGGGATTTTCTCAAAATAGATATAGTGGAGGACAGGTTTTAGTACGAGGAGTTCCATACAATAAAAGTCTTTATCTATAATAAGAGTGATCCATGGCCTAGAGTCATAGAAGAATTCCTTGATGCTTCCCATAGGGATAGGAAAGAGTAAAGTGGCCGGTTAAGCAGCTAGTCCTAATCTAGGCACATACGCCGGTTAGAGCAGTGCCTTTTCCTTAGCTTATCGAGATCGCCCCCTCTTTCTTTCCTTTTGCGCCCTTTCTTTATTCTATTTAGCTTCAGCCACACATATGATGTGACACTGACACCAGGGCTCCACCTGAGCACCACCTGACGATCAGCCAGACGCACGAAAACAGACTTGTCTACACACACAGCACATCGCGGGACTTAGGCCGTTACAGCCCGCGCCAGCAAGGTCGTCAGTCGCACAACTGAAGCAATACCCCAACCCAGCCCGAGCAAACAAAGCAACGCTCCGCTGCCTAAGGTCTTGACCACCTCCTCCCTCTTATTTAAAGTATAAAAAGTTGTACCTGCAAACCGCATCTAGATCAAGTTACCGCGTATTCTCGGCATCAATGCACCAACCCCTGGCAAGACCCGATCGGCAACCCAAGAGGAATTAGAAGAGTTGAAGCTCCTTTAAGCCCTTCATTTACACGAGATTCATATTTCGATTCCACTAATAGACAGATTGGATAAGAATCTTACTCCCGCACCTGCTTCTTGGCCAAGAGAGGCTTCTCGCTGCAATTGATTCCTAACATCTGATCGGCGATTGTGAAAAAAGAATAGGAGACCTTTAGCCTTCGGTCAATAGGAGTAATTATTCCGGTCAGTCAGTCTTTAAATGTGTTCCATAGAATAGAAGAGAAAGAGTCAGTCTTTACTCCTTAGTCTGCCGCTATCTTTCATCCCTTAATTGCCTTATCTTATCTTGTAAACCGGCCGGATCTTCTCGCCGTAACCAGTAATAGGCTTATCTGCCTGCCGTTTCATTCGCATTATCGTGAGCGGGTCTGGTGAACTACCCTTTCACTGGTTCTAGCTACTATTGGATTTGAACCAATACCAATAAAGTATCGTATTCCAACTCGGTAAGATACCCTGGCTTTCAGTTGCTGTACTGGTCATTGGCGACCTTGGGACGCATCTCAAGTGTACTGGGCACCCCCTATATGAGGTGGTACTTTTCCCTTTCATCTTTCTATAGCAAAGAGCAGATATCGATCGCGTTGATATTGTATAGAATGGGCTATATGTCACTTCTAGTAGTCAAAGGGGGAACCCTAAGAGCAGAGCAATTGGCTGAACTTACCCTAGCTCGAGCGACAGGGCGGTTGATCAAGGGAACGGTAGGGGTCTTGATCAATGAGTGAGAAAGCGTCACCATAGCCTTTTGAAGGTGGTTCAATCTAGAAGTAGGACGAATCCTTGAGATTGCCCCTATCGGCACGGCACCCTCACTAGGAAATTCCAAAGATCGGGGCTAAGAAGTTGGAGGAAGGAAAGGAAGTAGCTTGGCGTGCTCTAAGCTCCGAAGCTGAAGTTCTAATCAAAAAGGTCAGGTCAGTGGTTATTAGCATGATAAAATATAAGCAAGAAAAGGGATGCGCTTACGAGCAAGAAAATAAGAAGACTTTCTCATTGCATTTGCTGGCCTATCCCTATCTGTCGACCTTAGTCCTCTGCGAGCAATCTCATACCTTTTATTTTAAAGTAAAGTTAAAGTAAAGCAAGCGATTGAATACCTATCCCTATGGCTGCTATCTGCTTTTAGCTTCTATCCTTGATGGAGAGGTTACGAAGTAGCTCGAACAACGGGAGAGGGGCTCAAATCCGGCTTTTTCGGCCAGCTTGAATCGAACTCAGGTTCAGCTAAAGAAGATCCCGTCAAAAGATTTAGTCTGGAAGGCTATCTCTAGAAAGTCTTACCTCGTTTCCTGCTCTGCTTGCTCCCACACAGAAAGAAATGCCTTAGAATCCCATCCTCTCTCTTCTCTTACAAGAAACCAAGTAAATCAGAGCGCCCTTTTCAAGTCAAGCAAGATTGAATTCAATTCTCTGATTGAAGCAGCACGATCAGGTAATTGACTGAAAGCAGAGGGACTGAGAGGAGATGATCGACTGACAAGAGAAACTGAATCCATTGTTGCTTGTTATCCCTTGCTTTTAGTTATACCTAACTAAACCTCTGTTATCTCGTTCTTCGAACCCAGTTGCTTCCTTTGCTTCGCCCTTGCTAACACCTTCTTACAGTCTTGCTGAGCTTAGGAAGTGAAGTTGTAGGGATGAAAAGCCTATATTTTATTTCACTTACAAACAAAGGCTGAAAGCTGGTGTTTGCCAGTCACAAGAGAGCATTAGTGCTTCCCGTTACTATCTTTTGAGTCTTGCGAGTGGTCCATTCCTTCCTTAAAGTCTTCTGTGAGGGATCGATCTTGGGCAATGACACTATGGGATGGTCCCAGACCTGGAAGAAGATAACCTCGAGCGGACCGCAGTAAAATGACTTATTTATATACATTATTGACAGCTTAAACAATTGATTGCCTTTTCTTTGTTCTTTCCCGAGTGACTCACACTAAGTCCCTCCGCGGCCCCTTACTTAGTCAGATTCATCTCCTTCCGGCGAGTTCATGCTTTTGGGCTTGTTTGTGTAAGGATTTCCCTATCGGTTAGTCGGAGAAGGGGCAATTGACTTCCTTGCATTCTTATATTTATTGTATTAGCTTCAATCGCTCCTCAAGGAGAGAATGTGAGACATCATTTCCTTGACCTTGCCGTCAACCGACCTATAGTCGCTTAGATAGTATGCCTCGACCGGAAGACAGTCTCTCTCACAGTAGGGATGCTCTAAGGTTCGTCTTACTCCTTAAGACCTTAATCCTAATCCGCCTACGGTTGTTAAAGAAGTTCCCTGTCCCTTGTTTTCACTACCACATTGTGCTTTCTACCATGGATTGGATCAAGTGCCTCGCTGCTTATCGACTGGAATTGCTGGAGCTTGGCAAGAACTAGGTCAGATAGATCAGCTATTAGGTAGTGTAGTTCTGAGTTCCCGGAATCAGCGGAGGAGAATGACTTGGTTGCTAAAGCCTTCTTTAAAACCTACCTCTTTCCGAACTGGCAACTGGTAACAAAACAAGTGAGGTAGATAGTCCGATCATCACCAGATCGATCGCTAATACTAAAATACTAATACAAGGGGAGGCTGGCAGCCGATAAACGTAGAAAGGGATGCTACTAGAACAAAGAGAAGCCTGTTCTAACTAGAGGGACAAGAGCGGGAGTTTCCTCCGCAGTCTTAGGTGCCGGTAGCGCAATCTGGAACTATGTCCTAAACAACTAAGGGAACGGGGAAGCAAGATATTGATACCTATTATAAGTTATAAGAAAGAAAAAAGAGAGATTCTCCACTTGCTGAGCTCCATCCGCTTGTCTTGAAGTAAGCTCAACGAGTCCCTTCTTTCTCCTTGTTCTAATTCTCACTCTTATTTGACTCTTCGGCATTGGCATCTATCTATATCTATATCTAAGTGAAGCTGAAGCAGCAGCCTCTGGAAAAGATAAAACCACTTCACTTACCTTACTTTCAAGTAGATGAGCTTGATCTTCAGCCTTACACTTCGCTCCTCGCACAGTAGCACATGCTGTTTCATCAACTCTAAAGACCTTATGTTTCGATTAATATCCTAGTTCCACTCCTGGAGATCTGCGAAACTACCCCTTAAGCTGATCAAGCTGCTGATCACTCTGGTCACCCGGATCTTGTTGTAGACCCGAAAGGAGTTGAAAAATAAGTGACTCTAATCGAGCTTGTTGTCCCCGACCGGCCGGTCTATAACAAATCAAAGAAAGCAAGCAAGACAGATGAACACGCAAACCGACTGGGAGAAGAACCGAAAGATTGATAGCAAATAAAAGCAAATACTAGAGTTATAGTACTGAGGATAGAAGGGAAATCTCTCCATTTTGCTTGCGAAAACTCGCTGGGTTAACCTGAAGTGACTGCAGGCCCTTAATATTACCTCCAACTGGGTGGGCTTTTATCCTCCCTTTTATTTATTCCTTTACAGGTGGTTTAAACATTCTTATCTTATCTTAGGGGTACCTTTTATATATTTTTATAGAATAAATTCAATCATGTAAGTAAGGAGAGGAAAAAAACCTCGTATCTTTCGGGGGGGCGGGCTCTTCTAGCATCAGCATGGATTGACCAGAGACTGGGAGTAGTCGTCATCTTTGTCCATAGTAGTCATCCAGCGGAAAGACCACTTAGCGCAGGAAATCGAGCACAGCTTTCGCAGCTTGGCACGTTTATTGGGTGGGAGACTGAAAGAAGGATTTGATTACGAAAAGATGGTTATGGAAAGCCTATCATGACATCGTTTATCGCGGTTCATGTGTGGCTGCTCGCTCTTGCCTTTCCTTGTCCAGCTGCTATAAGCGGCATTGCTTAGCATAACAGCTAGCATCAAACTACCAATCAATAAAGAAAGCACCTTCATGGACTGAGAACGGGGAAGCCCCTCTTCTTTTCTTGCTTGGAGTTGCGCTTTCAAGAGCGCTATAAAGACTATTCATTCCCAGAAGTAACGATCTTAATGGCTTTGAAGCCGCTAGGGATGAATCTAGGACAAATATTCTTGGTCAGCTCTCTCGTCTTTCACTGCTAGGTCAGCTAGCCTAGTTCGTAGTTGCAGGTGGGAACGTTAAATACTGCCTTCGATCCGTTGACCCGGGCAACCTCGTCCCTCATCGCTTGCCGAATCACCTCTCGGGGCTAACTCTACTCTAATAGATATAGGAAGTAGAACGGGCTTGATGGGAAATCGAATAGATTGATTGCCGAATTCACTGCCGAAGGCTTACTTACTAATTGGGGGCAAGCTACGGATGAGCTAAGCTAATGGCTGCCCTTTTCTTGCTCCCTAGGAAAGAAGTAAAAGACTGCTAAAGGGAAGCGAAAGATTGAAAATTCAATGTTGTATGCACGCGTGGCAGCATTAATAGTGAGAACTCATAGAAGCAATCCAAAAAAAGGATTACCAACATATGTGACCTAGTAGTTTGATGACCGAAAAGGTAGAGAGTTGTGTACCATACCTTGTCTGGAGGCGAGAGATGAGCTCTGAAGATAATCTGATGGAAGGCATAGAGAGAAACCAGGAAGGCCAAGAAATGGACATGACTGAAAACAACAAGGACCAAACTCTCATGAGTTGGAGTGAAGAACAAGAAATGGATCTACCAGAGGAACAGATGGAGGAAGCTACCTACAGAGAGAAAGTGGTGGGGAGCTCCTCAAAGAAGCAGGAGTTTTTACTTTACTAAAAAACTTATTTTGTCTGCCCGTCTACTCAATGAAGAAGCCCATTCGATAGGTAAAGCCGATACAGAAAGAGAGACTGCTAGCCCTAACGTAAAGAGTTGATTCTCCGATCCTCCCTCGAGGACTGAGCTTTCCGAAAGGAAGAGTCATAGGATGTGTAGTAGTAGCATAAGAAAGAAAGCATGCCCAATCCAAGTCCAAGCAGGCCCTCGGTCCCGTATTGGCACTTTCTTTACTTTATCTGAAGCTGAAAGCGTAAGTAATAGAAGTCTCAGATGCAGGACAGGGGGGCGTATGAGTTCCCGAATCCGCTCGCTAGTAAGACAAGAGTGATCATAAGACTGCGTAGAAGTGGTCATCAGTGTGTCCACCACACTTTCGTTCGTAAACCGAGAAGTAGTAAGGTTTTTATTTGTAGTTGAGAGCGGCCCTGAAAATAGTCATCTTAGTCGGAAAAGGGGAATTTCCAATAGGGAGGGATTTCACTGCTTCCTTGCTTTCCTCCTCTCTATCTCTATTGTGTTCTCGTTCTCAATTCGTTTGTAGCGAGTTCATGCTTTTTCCTTTACTAGAAGACTGATCCTAACCGCTTAAATTACTTTTTTACTTTGCCGAGCTGAACTTTCAATAGGGAAGGGAATACTACTTTAGGACAGTCTTCTTCCACCTCGGTTTGTTCTTGATGTATCGGATTCTCTGCTTTAAAGAATTCTCCTGCCAAGCCAAAAGAAAGCTTCCTTCTAGGGGGGCTTCAATCGTCACCCTTCCCTAGCCGCTCTCCCTCTAGCTTTAACAAAAATAACTGGATCCGATCTACGAAGCTAGGAACACTCAAATTACCTGGGGAGGGATATATATGTTTTAGATGTCTTCAACTCTCCCTTACCCTACTCCTTGACTGGAAATGCTTTCTTTTCCTAAGAGATCTATCCGAGCTCTAGAAGATCTTACCCCAGGTGCTCACAATTCTTCCCCGGCATGCGGGATGGCGCGAAAGCCTATTGCTTGTTGGCCCGGGGGATAGAGGGGTCCGTTTCCATAGACCGGTGAGTAGCCCGAGGTAATGCGGAGTGAGTTGACTGTCTTTCCAGTCCCCCGTTGCTCATTCTTCATAGGAGAGGTCTTCAAAGTCCGCTAAGGCTTTAGGGCTGAAGTGCTTTGAAAGCCCGCCTTCAGGCGCCTTTCAAGAGAGCTAGCTTTATAGTCGCGAGGAGATTCATCGGATCCAGTTCCTACAGCTGATTAGACAACTCCTAGTGCCCTTTCGCTCGAGCTTGAGTCTGTCTTCACTTGACCGTCTATCGCGCTTAGAATAGAGGATAGCCTTTGGCGTCGGTGGCAGACCATAGTAGCAACTGCAATAGCCCTGTCTTCTCTGGCTTCTTCCGCTCTATCGAGCAATCAATCTACTTATCGCTTCCAAATAACTCACTTCCTGCTAAACTAAAAGTGGAGCTCCTTTTGGGCTGGGCGAGTCTTATGAAAGAGAGCTGAGGACGCAAAGGCTTTCAGATCGATAAGTCAACAGATCTTCCCTATTTTATCTACTACCCGCTCAAACGAGAGTTTCAGTTCCGTGCCGCTTGTCGTCTCAATCTTTCTTAAGAAGCCAGAGCAAGTGCATGTAAAAGTTCGCCTAATACTCAAATTCGGTTCTCTTTCCACATTTGAGAGAGTCTTCCGGTAATGAAGGAAGGGAGAGTGCTCTTAGTTAGGTTAGTTGAGTGGGGGACTACGCAGTTCATAGAGAAGTGCCAAAACAAAGGAAGGGGAAGGCAAAGGTGGGCTAGCTCAACTTCTGAGGCTACCTTGGATGCTTTTTAGATACAGGGAGAACATGAAATGAAAGTCAAGTGGAGTAGGGTCAGGTGAAGAGGCAACTAGCTCCAACTGCTAGATGAAGCTACATTCTGGAAGCGAAGTAGGAACTAGTCAGAGAGGTACTCAACCCCCTCACCTAGAAGTTATCAAGGCAAAAGATAGATGTATGTGCCTATCTCATGTGGTTTATAATCTATATTAACGTCCTTGGTAAGTAAGTGCTTTTAAACAATAAATTTATTAGCCTGACTCTAACAAGTAAGCAAGTAAACTACCTTAAGCTCCCTCAAAAGTCTTAAGTGAAACTTAACATTTATTCCTATTTAGCTTACTGGCTTCCTTTGGTTTGGGGCTCTTTTTTAGCCCACCTGAAAGTGCCAATACGGGACCTTGTGCCTTAGCACACATGCTCTTTCTCTTCCTATTCCTTTCCTACTTGATTATTTGATTAAGCCCTGTTGATCTTCAATCTATCGCTTGTTCTCCTTGCGAGGTGGAACCACACTATACTTTACTTCCAGTGGGCTATTTACATCAAAGACGAATCCATCTGAAACCACTAATTCGGATGAAAGCAAACTACTAAGGAAAGAAATTACCTTCCTCTACTGGGATTGACTCGCTTAGAAGGGGTCCCATTCCTTTGGCAAAGGCCCTAACTACAGCTCTGAGTAACTCCTTGTCTCATTGATCCGAAAAGAAAGGCATAAGTCCCACGTGTACTAAGCCCTCTCTCTATTATATCTTCTTCCATCCCTAAGAGCTAGAATGAATCAAAGAACTCTGAACTTCCCTAATAGTCGACTAAGACCTCTTCTTTATCTTATTTATCATAGTCGATTGATAGCCCGCCTAAATCGAGAACCCACTCACGGAACACTCACTAGAATAGAAAGGCCTGAGGGAGCGGGAAGGCATGGTCTTTCACCCGGGCGCTACCCTTCTTCTTTCCGGGGTGCGTTGGTTTGCTGTGTGGGTGGTATGTCTTCCTTATTCAGTGGTTAGTGTTGGTAAAGTTAGAGTGCCAAGCGCTGGAATGAAAGCGGTGCCCCGACGTCGGACACTCTTATTGTAGAATGTCAGGACTGGGTTGGAGCCTGCAGGGACTTCTTTACATAGCCGAACGGTCCTTTCTCTCTTTCTCTATTGAAATCGTTCGTAGAGGCCTTCTTCTTTAGTGGCCAACCCGCATGGCTGGTTTAGTAATTTTATTTATCCGTCCGCTTCAAAGCGGTCTTCTTCTAATGACAGAGTCCGGATCAAGTTGCTATATGGAAAAGCTTTGTTCTACCCCTTGTTATGTGTCTGAGGTCATCTGCCTCCATTTGCGTGGGTTTTGGAAAGCAGACTTTTGATCCTTCATTTTTAAGGGACTGATTCTACTGTTGAATATTAGGATCTTCCAGTGATAAAGAGGAGCCCTCGTGTCCCTTCCTTCATCAGTCTTTCTCATGTTCTAGGTCCCTGCTTATCTGTCATGGCGTTCCTTGGCTAAGTCTGAAAGCCCATTTGTGTCAAGACTGGCCTACCATTCTTCCATCTCCGTGTCTCACGTAAGAGAAGGTTAGCGATCCTACACAGATTCTCAATCAATATGCATTGAATAATGGTCCATTCCCTGGGTAAATCATCTTTCTTTCCCTGCGAGAACAGCTCTTCTTCAGCTACCGAAGCTTGCAGGTGTGTAGCTGCACCGAGCTTTCTTTTTTGAATTCGGGTTCCCACGGTATTGATGAGAGCCTTTTTTCCTCGGATCATGTTGTCTGACGTCCTTCCTTCTGACGTCCTTCCTGATGATACCTTTTTCAAAGTCCCTTGTTTTAATTCGACGAAGAGCTTCTTTATCTTAATCTTACGCAATTTCGAGATCAGGATATTGAAGAATACCTTCGACGTGTAGCTAAGTAGCTTCGGATTCCTTTTCCTTGGTTGCCGATCATGAAGAATAAATATAACAGAGTCCACTCCTCTCCCTATTCTATAGGTCGAGCTATTTCATACCGTCAACTCTTCCTAGTAGCTACCCTTGCTAGCATTGTGCTTTGGAATCGATTCTTTATCAATGGCCCACCCTTTCTTTGAACCTTGTCAATGATCGAACTTAAAGATATGAACTGAGTGCCATTTGATGAGTAACTGAGAACAAGGGAGAGGGATATGGAAAGGATGAAGTAATGAAAGACGAAGTCATTGCTAGTAGTAACGACTTGTCACGATCCATTGGTTCATATAAAATCCATGTCCTAGGTGTATCAAAAAACATTCTTTTCGCTAAGCGTATATAATAAAATAGAGTGAAAGGTCCACCCCGAAAGGGGGTACTAACTAACAGCTGAGTCCTCTCCGAACCGCAGGAGATAGTTGCCCATCATACGGCTCACCAACTTAACTTGCCTCTATGGGAGACTCGCTCCGGGCAGGTTCGGATTACAATACACGGCTCTACGAAGGAAAGGGTTGGTGGGTTGGGAACGTTTTCAATATTATTATTTTTCCGCGATGAGAAATGCAAGACGAAAAAGGAACCCATCTTTTCGACTGGGAAATGCGAGTCTGTTTTGTCCACTTTCTCCATCCCTCTCTATCAAAATGATAAAAAAGGAAGGCGAGCTTGCTTCTTATTCTCGTGTTCGATCTCTTCCATCTCTGCCCCGCTCGTTGTCACCTATGTTGAAGAAAGGTTTGGAACCCTGTAGAGAATGAGGAGGGGCCAAGGATCTTCCTCTCAACAGTGCTTCTCGGGGCTCCACTCTCCCCCCCCTAAATAAGTAAGGCCCCGTTAGCCTGGGCGAGGGGATAGGGAATAAGGATGGAAGCCCCCTTCACTCTGCCAGGGACTGGACAGGGGTTAGCTCTGTAAATGTGTAGAGCCGAGTGTAGTGTGGTGTAGTAGTTGGCACTTCTAGGCCCCTTCCCGGCTACTGGACCACTCCAGTTCTTTGGGTACTACGGACCCTCTGCCATCCATTGCAGCCGAGCCGTTTCATGAGCGGGGGGGGCTAAGCGCAGTTCTTTGAATCAAACGTTGAATGAAATCGATTCTTTTTTAGATATAAAAATATAAATCGGATAGGATAGATGGATGGATCTATCTTTCTATTAATATATATGACTAAAAAAAATGGATTTCTTTACTTTAAGTAGCGCCCCAAATCCTTGATTTGGCCAGGAAAGACTGCACTGCTTTGGGCCCAGGAAGCGAAGGGAATGAGCTCGGCTGCTTATCCTCCACACTTATTTTTATTCTCCGTGCCCCTTTCGCATGCGCTTCGCGCGCCATTGGCGCTTTGCTCTCCTCTTATTCTTCATTGGACGGTTCGGATGGACTTCGCCGTTCTTTCCCAACAAAAATAGAAAAGGCTGTATCACATCGAGATGTCGATTCGTTTTCCGCCCCCAATGAGATGGGGAATTTTTAACCCCCGATTTTTACTTTTGTTTGGACCCTTCATCTTTCTGAATGGAGGCCCGGCTCGCGTCGTTCCAACAACCGGCGGGGAGCACCTCAGTATACGATCGCGCGCAGTAACTGGGAGTCCTTTTTTTTACACCTAAGGCAAACCAAACTTCAATTCACCAAACCAAGGTTCATCTCGTGTAGTGATTGTGGACTCGTACAAGGATATTGAGTAGACGGTTGATGTTTCAGACTCGACCCTATCTTTCGTAGCATGCATTCCCATCGGTGTCGCAACTGATTCGGTAAGCTACGTGTCCGGTGCACGGAGAACTGCCTTCGGTCCCCCAAACTGACTGACTCGTGGCAACCTTCCGGCCGCCCAACAACCTATAACGCTAGTCACTACTCCCACTGGGGCTAGGAAGTAAGCCCCACAACCCAAAGCGGCGAAGAACAAATAGAATTTGCTACAAAAGCCGGCTAACGGGGGTATTCCTACGTATGAGAACATAGTAATGGAGAAGGTTATAGCCGAAATAGGATTCGTTTTGGCTAGAGCGCCCAAATCTGCTATATATTTGACACGGGTTTGCCGTAATGCTAAAACTATGGCGAATGCATCTATCGTCATTAATGCATAAATAAAGATACCAATTAGTAGTGATTGAATTCCTTCTATGGTTCCACATGAGAACCCAGTACGAATATAACCTACATGTCCAATTGAACTATGAGCTAGAGGTCTTTTTACTTTCGTTTGGGCCATGGCGGCCAGTGCTCCTAAAATCATAGAAGCAATGCTGCAGAAACAGAAGATTTGTTGCAATGTAGCTCCATAGGAACCATAAATAGAAACACGTGAAATATTAGCAAAAATAGAAATTTTAGGCGCAATAGAAAGGAATGC